TATCAAACAAATAATACAATTGCGAAGTTGAAAGGAAATATCCAAACACATGTCTTATTCTTTTCAATAATCCATATTTGTAGCAATAAAATACTATTTTTTTGTTTGTTCCTTCAAAAAATGGAATATGATTGATTACAAATATCTAGGATATGCCCTCTCTATAAAGGACCGGAAATACCTTGCTTACGAATCATTGGGAAGTGCATTAACATAAATACAGCAGTAAGAAGGGGTAATACAAAAGTGTGTAAACTATAAAAACGGGTCAAAGTTGATTGACCCACACTAGCACTTCCGCGCAATAACTCGACTAAGGGGGATCCTATTACAGGAATAGCATCAGGTACACCTGTTACAATTTTGACCGCCCAATAACCGATTTGGTCCCAAGGTAAGGAATAACCAGTTACGCCAAAAGATGCGGTCAATACAGCCAAAACCACACCCGTAACCCAAGTTAATTCACGAGGTTTTTTAAACCCACCAGTCAGATACACGCGAAATACGTGCAAGATCATCATTAGGACCATCATACTTGCCGACCATCGATGAACTGATCGAATTAACCAACCAAAATTGGCTTCAGTCATTATGTATTGAACAGAGGCAAAGGCCTCGGTAACGGTCGGACGATAGTAAAAAGTCATGGCAAACCCCGTGGCTACTTGTACTAAAAAACAAGTAAGTGTAATCCCCCCTAGACAATAAAATATGTTGACATGAGGAGGAACATATTTACTAGTTATATCATCTGCAATCGCCTGAATCTCTAGACGCTCTTCGAACCAATCATATACTTTATTGAGATAGGTAAACCAAGAGAACTCCCCCTCGGAGAACTGTATATGAGAATTTCATCTCGTACAGCTCAAGCAGAAACACCCCAATACTGGTTGTAACGAATATGTAATATAAATTTGTAAATTTATTATTTCATTTCCCGGATTAAATCTTCTCTGAAGATACGAAGGAAAAAATCCTCAAGCTTTTCTTTGTGATGATAATGCCAAAATATCAAGCCAGCTCATTCGTCTTTATGTTGATAGATAGGCTTCTTGAATCTTCTTTGTCCCTATATTTATTTATTTTATTGTTTTTATTTTGTATTGAATTATGAAAATTTCTTTTTTTTTTTTTTTTTTGATAGGAATTCTCTTGTTGAGACCCTATGAATCAATTGAAACCTCAGATTCATACTAGAACCACGATGTTGAATAAAGCCCCCAAGCGAAGCCAAAAGGTTCTCTGAGTAAGAACCGTTTGATCATCACCACTTATTCAATAATTAATAGATTAAATGACTAAAAATTCGGAATTTTTTTTGTCCATTGATCAAAATAAACAGAAACCCAATTTTTAAGGAAGAAAACCCTTTCGATTTATAATGATAAAATCAATCTTTAAAATTTTTTTGAATCCAGTCGCGAGGTAAAAATAGTAGGTATGAATCATAGTTCAAATATTTCTCGATCTATTCCATATATTCCGTGCTCCAGATAAAAAAATGAATATCCGACGAAGCAGAACTCATCTCTTTCAAGATGACAGACCCATTCTCTGTACTATCAATAGGATCAATTATAACAAGTCACACACTCATATTCCGGAAATACAGAAACAAAGGAATTTCACGGTCGAACTGCCAGAACGGACTAGAAATCAGAGTCCTAAGCAATTCATTTTGGATTGAAAAGCCCGGACTTCCTTATTTTTATGGACCTAATTCATTGAAATTCCATCTAGTAAAACGGAAGAATTATAAATCTCCAAAATAATAGATAGGAATACCGCAAATAGAGCCATTGCGACCCCCATCAAAGGGGTAGTTCCCCACCCGGGAGCTACTTTCCCGTATTCTGAATTCAATGGTTTCAATAAACTCCCTGCATTAGTTCGTCTTGGACCAGATCTAGAACTATCCTCAACGGTTTGTGTAGCCATAAATCCTATTGCATTGGTTGAGATCGGTTGACTTTGTATACTATTCCGTTGTAAATAAAGGATCTTATCATAGATCCGTTATGGTTTTGAAATTTGATAATAATGGAAACAGCAACCTTAGTTGCCATCTTTATATCTGGTTTACTTGTAAGTTTTACCGGGTACGCCTTATATACCGCTTTTGGGCAACCCTCTCAACAACTAAGAGATCCATTCGAGGAACACGGGGACTAGTTGAAGTAAAGTAACGAGCCTCCCAATATTGGGAGGCTCATTACTTTACTTCCATTTAGATAAAGATAATGTAAGATAATGAAAAATCATTTTGCCTTTTTAGTCGGAACCTTAGGCGGCTCTCGAAAAAATATAGCGAAAAAAATTATTCCTAGAGTCGAGACTAAGAGGAATGTATAAACCAATGCTTCCATAAATTCGATCGTGGTTTACAATTATAGCTTCCACACCTGTTCATTTGGGATCATCTCCCAGATTAAGAAAAGACAAGAGTCAAAAGTAAAAGAAAGGGCGGTGATTCAAATCAACATTTATCTGGTACTCTATAGTCTAAATAATAAAAATACACTAGAGGCAAAAGATACAAGAGCAGTGTTGTATCAGACGACTTGTCTCCTTGTAGTTGGATCTCCAAGTTTTTGGAATGCTCCAAATTCCACTTGAGCATCCAAATCTGGGTCAATACCAGCAAAAACATCTCTGAACAAGGTTCTAGCACCATGCCAAATGTGTCCGAAAAAGAAGAGCAAAGCAAACGAAGCATGTCCAAAAGTGAACCAACCCCTTGGGCTGCTACGAAAAACACCATCTGATTTCAAAGTAGCACGATCTAATTCAAAAATTTCACCCAATTGAGCACGTCTAGCATATTTTTTCACAGTAGCAGGATCACTATAACTAACTCCATCGAGTTCGCCGCCATAGAACTCAACAGTTACTCCTACTTGTTCGACACTATACTTAGATTCCGCCCTTCTAAAGGGAACATCGGCTCTTACAATTCCGTCTCCGTCTACCAAAACTACTGGAAATGTTTCAAAAAAAGTAGGCATACGGCGTACAAAAAGCTCACGCCCTTCTTTATCTCTAAAGATGGGATGTCCTAACCATCCAACAGCTATTCCATCCCCATTGTCCATCGAGCCCGCTCTAAATAAACCCCCCTTTGCTGGATTATTGCCAATGTAATCATAAAAAGCTAATTTTTCGGGAATTTTAGACCAAGCTTCTGATAAACTCTGATTTTCGTCTAGTCCGGCACTAACCCTTCGATATATTTCTTGCTGGAAGTATCCTTGATCCCATTGATAACGAGTGGGACCAAATAATTCGATTGGGGTAGTTGCGGAGCCATACCACATCGTTCCAGCAACAACAAAAGCTGCAAAAAAGACAGCAGCGATACTACTGGAAAGGACAGTTTCAATATTACCCATACGTAATCCTTTGTATAGGCGTTGGGGGGGGCGGACACTAAGATGGAATAGGCCCGCTAATATGCCCAATGTACCTGCTGCAATATGATGAGAGGCTATTCCTCCCGGAACAAAAGGATCAAAACCTTCTACCCCCCACGCAGGATTTACAGATTGGACTTTTCCGGTTAGTCCATAAGGATCAGACACCCATATTCCAGGACCATACAAACCTGTTACATGAAATGCACCAAACCCAAAGCAAGCTAATCCTGAAAGAAATAAATGAATTCCAAAAATCTTGGGCAAATCCAAAGAAGGTTTTCCTGTACGTTCATCAGAGAATATTTCTAGATCCCAATATACCCAATGCCAGATAGCTGCCAAGAAGCACAAACCAGAAAACACAATATGTGCCCCGGCCACACCCTCGTAACTCCAAATACCCGGATTCGTTATAGTCCCTCCTGTGATACTCCAACCGCCCCACGAATTGGTTATTCCTAAACGAGTCATAAAGGGTATAACGAACATACCCTGTCTCCACATTGGATCAAGAACGGGGTCAGAGGGATCAAAAACGGCTAATTCGTATAGAGCCATTGAACCGGCCCAACCAGCAACGAGAGCTGTATGCATTATATGTACAGAAATCAACCGACCGGGATCATTCAATACGACGGTATGAACACGATACCAAGGCAAACCCATGGAAATACCCCTTTATCAAAGAAAAATAGACACTATGTAACTTTATCGCATTGGAAAAGACTATGCTATGGACCTCCCCCTTTCAGTGGATTATTTCGGAGCAAGGGTTCATATTTTCATATTTATTGAATTCCATTTCCTTGGGAATAATGGAACAATTCTGTTCATCGGAACAAAGATAAGCAGATCTATTCTATACCCGATAAGTCCCAATACGCAATGGGGGATTGGTCCCATTTTCTATGAGCGAATGCGTATAGACTTGTTCATCATTCGAAGAGCCCGACCCATTTGTAATAAATTTCCCTTATTTATTTCGTATTACTATTTCGTAATATCTAAGGATAAAAACATTACGTTTCCACATCAAAGTAAAATATAGTACTTAACCCCCCTTTCTTTCAGTTGATGCCTATTGGTGTTCCAAAAGTACCTTTTCGGAGTCCTGGAGAGGAAGATGCAATTTGGGTTGACGTATAGTGCGACTTGTCAGACATATTGGGTCATATGGGATTTCCCCGTTCTCTCCCCCGATCGAGATACCCTCTGTTTCGCCCAAAAAAGATTGTTTGAACCATCAATAATTTGGAGCGTGAAATGCAATTAGATCCATTTTTGAGGGAGTCGAAATCAATATTAATATTATAAATTATCAAAATTTATGGTTGGCTTGGTTGGACCAATCCAATAAAATGAAGTATCCAGGCTCCGTTCAGAAAATACCCAATTGGTAATATATGTATGATTACTTGATAGCATATGGGCGATCTCAAACTGCCAATCAATGAAATAATATTATGACTACATCGCGTATTTGTTGTAAGAAAGGCACGAAATGAATTGAAAAAAGTAAAAGTGGTATTGGGAGCATTTGTCCTATATGTGCAAATTGAAATCGGGCAGATCTTTACCCGGAGTAGAACATAAACCTAAAATAATTGAGGAGGCCCATTCAGGAACAAGAAAATTACATCGTAATTTGGATTCGATTTCGATGAAACAATACATCAATGAGAGGTTAATTCGATAAGTTTAGTGGATTCTTTTATTTTTTACCGAGATTCGAGCAAAAAAAAATCGAAGAAAAAGCCCCTTCATTAGGAAATAGAAAAGTCCTACTAAAAAAAAAAAGGAAAGCGGGGTAGAATCAACACATTGATTTTTTTTATCATTTTTTTTTGAACCGTATGCATCCAAAGGCGCGTGTACGGTTCCTAAGGGATAAAATTTTGTCCTAATCAACCGACTTCATCGAGAAAGATTACTGTTTTTAGGTCAAGAAATTGATAGCGAGATCTCAAACCAACTTATTGGTCTGATGGTATATCTCAGTATAGAGGATGAGACCAGAGATCTTTATTTGTTTATAAACTCCCCCGGCGGGTGGGTAATACCCGGAGTTGCAATTTATGATACTATGCAATTTGTGCCACCAGATGTGCATACAATATGCATGGGATTAGCCGCTTCAATGGGATCTTTCATCCTGGTCGGAGGAGAAATTACGAAACGTATAGCATTCCCTCACGCTTGGCGCCAATGAGTTTTTTATTTGAAAGAAAAAAGAAGACTATGCCTTCGCCATATTTAATATTAATATAAATAAATAAGAATTTGTAAGATAATATTTAAGTAAAAATAGCATGGCACTTCGAGTTCGATATGAACAAACCATTATTGTTTTTTCATAACATGGGATTATGTATCGGGCGAGTAATATGAGACAAAGGCTTTGATCTTATCTATCCGGGCTTCATTTCAGCGTCACAAACTTTGATTTTTCACGCCAGAGGCCTCTTTCCAATATTTATGTTATGAAATATGAAAGAATACTCAAAAAAAAAACAAGATCATTTTTTTACTTATTTATTTTATTTGATCGGATCAAAAAGAAACTTTGGGATTGCTGAATCACATATGAGATATATCATAAATATAGAAAGCAACGGAACCATCATAGTATTTTTGAACTCCCCCGAAAAGAAGGGTGGTAAATGGATCACTTAACGATTTGGGTCTGATGGATCCTATTTCGTTTTTTGCTCAATGAACGGAAAAAGTCCATTGTGGAGCCGTATGCAATGCACAAAAAATGCCTGTACGGTTGTTCAATTATATATATATACTTATTTCTTGTTATTCTTTATCTTTTTTTTCCCTAGTCCAATCAATCGTACGAGATCGCGGAAACATTCATTATGTTATATCATCAGGGTAATGATCCATCAACCTGCGAGTTCTTTTTATGAGGCACAAACAGGAGAATTTGTCCTAGAAGCGGAAGAACTTCTGAAACTACGCGAAACCCTCACAAGGGTTTATGTACAAAGAACGGGTAACCCCTTATGGGTTGTATCCGAAGACATGGAAAGGGACGTTTTTATGTCAGCAACAGAAGCCCAAGCTCATGGAATTGTTGATCTGGTAGCGATCGAAAATGCCGGGGATTTCACGTAAATCTACGATTCCATTTCGAACCATAATTTGGATGAATCTAAATTCAATATTTTATCCGCTTAAGGTAAAGTAAAAAAAAAAAAGAATTCATAATCATCTGGTTAGGATTGATCTAAACCAGATCATTTTCTATACGATAGAGTATGCCAACTATTAAACAACTTATTAGAAACACAAGACAGCCAATAAAAAATGTAACAAAATCCCCTGCTCTTCGGGGATGTCCTCAGCGTCGAGGAACATGTACTCGGGTGTATGTGCGACCCGTTCAGATCATGAGCCGGAACAAAATAAAGTACAAATTTTTCCAGTATCAATGAACAGTACCAATGAATAGGATAGGGTGGAAGAATTCCAATCAATATATAAAAAACCTCCATTGCGTATCAAATTTATGGTTTCTATTGGTGCAAATCCAATCACCTCAATTGGAGATGAAAAGCAATTCCCCAGTGGTAGCAAATGGTTATCCATTAAGCGGGGTAAATCATATTTAAGAAGCAAAAGAATTATGCTCCTACTCTTGCAAGAACGGACTATACAGGGTCAGCTACCTAGCCAACCTTTGTAATTAAATACCGTTACTGTATGGGTAGATCTCATTGTGAAAAGACTTATTACTGTACAATTCATGGGTAGAGTCAAAGAATGTGAACTGTACAAGTTACTAATAACATTGATTAATGGTGGAAGGGGCTCCGGTGTATAGAGAGGACCTCACCGTTTAAGAAGTAGCCATAGAAACGATGGAACCCACTATTTATCCATTTACCTTTACTATTTATTGATACTTTATACTATACTCAACTTTAGTTACAATTGAATATTTTTTTTGTTGATACCTAGTATCAATACAATTTCTTATTTCGAGGTTAAATGCCTGGAAAAATGGTGGTTGGGAAGGTCATAGTAGCAAAAGCCATTGGAATTTTTTTTATACATTGGAAGAATCCGTTTTGTTATTAATAGACCAGGAAAGGGAAAAAGAATAACTGAAAGAAAATAAATCAATTAGTTATTCATCAAAGTGAAATTTGATTCAATGACCAGAATTAGACGAGGGTATATAGCTCGGAGACGTAGAATAAAAATTCGTTTATTTGCATCAACCTTTCGAGGGACTCATTCAAGACTTACTCGAAATACTATTCAACAGAAAATGAGAGCCTTGAGTTCTGCTCATTGGGATAGGGGCAGGCAAAAGAGAAATTTTCGTCGTTTGTGGATTACTCGGATAAATGCAGCAATTCGTGGGATTGGGGTATCCTATAGTTATAGCAGATCCATACATGATCTGTATAAGAGGCAGTTGCTTCTTAATCGTAAAATACTTGCACAAATAGCCATATCAAATACAAATTGTCTTTACATGATTTCCAATCAGATCCTTAAATAAGAAGGTTAGAAGGAATCCACCGTAATGATTTAAACGGGGCCCCGGAGAATGAGCTCCGGGAAGGTAAAGTAGAAATTAATATAAATAAGATAAATAAAATGAAATAGAAAATATAAATATACTAAAAATGAATCAACACATTAAAAAAAGAAGAAATTTTTGCTTATGATGTGACAATCCAATCGGGATTCTCCAATTTTTCGAACAAAATATAAATCTGAGTTGGGGTTCATATTGAAATTTTGATTCAATTGCAATTGAGGAATAGCTTATCTATTTATTTCTAATTCGAGGACCCGTGGTTCTAGGAGTCGATTCAGTTCTCTCAAATTGTTTCTCGTTATTAAGAAAGGGTAACAAAGATAAAATACGAGCTTGCTTTATAGCAATAGTAATTAATCGTTGTTGTTTCAAAGTCAATCTATTCACTCGTCTAGATAATATTTTTCCTTGTTCACTAATAAATCGACTAATTAAACTCATGTTTCTATAATCAATTCGATCCCCCGATCCAATTGGGGGCAAACGCCTACGAAAAGATCGCTTGGATTTAAGAAAAAGTCGCTTGGATTTATCCATGGTTTATTCCTTATCTTTTAAATCTTATTTCTTAATTCGAATTTCATTTGCGATCCTACCGAAATAGGATGAAATAGGATTGGGTTGTTTTATTTTTATAATTTCTTATTATATTTATATATATAATATATATATTATTATGTATGTATGTAATTTATTGCTGTTCCTTGGAGGGGTTACAAACGCGTTACATTTTCTCTATTTCTTTATCTCCCCATGAATCGTATGCTTGTAACAATAGGGACAAAATTTTCTCAATTCCAATCGACTAGGCGTATTGTGTCGATTCTTTTGAGTAATATATCTGGAAATGCCCCGCGATTCCTTATTAATATCGTTTCGGACACAATTGTTACATTCCAAAATAACTTTTACTCTGACATTTTTACCCTTGGCCATAAACCCCCCCTTTATTTTTTTTTATTCACTCAACTCTTCTATTTTCGAAACGAAGAAGAAAAAAAGAAGTTGCTGTCTCGAAACCCAATTCTTAAATATTTCATTGCAATCAAATCAATAGAGAATATAAGTAATACGATGATTTCTAACTATCAATTAGTTATAGTATTTTATTTAAGTATCTTGCGCGACCTTTATTATTATTATTTACTTTACATTTCTGTTCTCCCTCTATTAATTCAGCGTGAACCCGAGTTTCGTTGCGGATGAATCTTCTTTGATTCTTTCTCTTTCCTTCTTTTTTATCCTAAAAAACTGAAAGAAAGAACAAAACAAAAACAAAAAGGGTTAGTCACAGATAATTTATTCTATCTATAATCTTCTTCATCCCCAACTAGAATGAAAAAAAGGGGAATGTTAACGCATCTGGGAATAAACGATTAATCTCTATTAATAGGCCTGCTAAAGACCCGAACCATAGAGTGCTTAACACAGGTGCCACGGAGAGATATGTTTTTATATCTCGCATTGAAAATCCTCCTTTTTTATTGTAATACATATATGATCAGATACATATGTCGTTAAGGATTACTTGTATTTGTACGCGGAATCCCTAACTCAAATGAATATATATAATATAACAAACAACCCCCTGGTTGATGATATTTTACTTTCTTTTCTGAACATTACCGATTTTATATGAAATATTTCATATTTGATTCTTTTTCTTTTATTATATGTTATATTGTTATATGAGACGAAAAAGAAATGACAAGAGAAATTGTATATCAATGGGGGAAATCACGATGTGGAAAACAAGATGGGGATTCTCTACAATGACACTATAGGCCAATTGAAAGGGATGTAGCGCAGCTTGGTAGCGCGTTTGTTTTGGGTACAAAATGTCACGGGTTCAAATCCTGTCATCCCTATCTATTACTTCTCCCATGTGCAGTAATGAAAGATCCATTGAGATCAATAAAAATGAGACATACATAATGCATAATGCTTTATGATACTATATGTATCCAAAGTGGGGGTTACAAATCAAATTCTTTTATTTTATTTACATACAGCCCTTTAT